CTCACTACAAAGGAATACACCACAAGATCGAACTGCACTCATGCCTCTCCCGCATCAAGTTGACCGCCAGACTGGAGCTTCGTAACATGTTGACGAAGACCTCCGAACTGAGGGTTCGGTCAGTACAAGAGACTACTTTGTCTCCTCGGAAGAAGAATAGCCCCGCTCTCTAGCCGACTGATCCCGTTGATCAAACTGGGAGGGAACGTGTCACATTAGAGGTGAACGATCAGAGGTGTCCTCTAATCACTACGATGAGCTGGTCCCTCTTTTAGTAGACTCAGCTATGAATATTCATGAAAAAATGAATGCCTCTTTCACAGCTAACCCCATTTTCTTAATGCCGAGACTTTCTCTTTCGTCGAGCCCCGAGCTTGTGGTCCTCCTTTGAGTTTGGGTTCAATTGGATGAATCTGTCAAGTCAAGGTCAACGTACGTAGCAGCAAGGATGGTGCATCGCCTCTTTCTCGTTCTCGCTCGGGAGCCAAAACGAACACGCCTGCTACCTACTGTACTGGACCTTCGACCAGGCATTCTACCTTTGTCGAATCGGAACCAATACCACTGCATTGCGCTCGAACAGTTGAGCGGCCGCCGGCCCTTCCGTGCACAGATATAGATTCATTCTTCGTACCTGGTCCAGCCTCACAACCCTTCGCGGGTTGGTAAGAAGTCAGTCTTGTTTGGTAAGACGGAATTTTACAAAGAAAAGAGAGTGCTCGCCCCGGCCAACAAAGACCGTAATTACATAGATAACTGCTCCTCCCCTTCTCCGTCTTTAAGGCTTTAAGGCGAACCGTATGGCGGCTGGAAATAAAGACGACCTCACCTTCTCGTAGATGGTGTCAGTGAGAGCCATTTTAGTACCCCCCGTTGACCTTTTTTTGTAGATAGAATCTTCAATGAGTGGAAACAAGCAACCTTACTAAGCTAAGAAAGGTGCTTGTTGAGTAAGGCCGGCTTTCTTCGAATGCTTGAGCGCTTCTTTCTCATATCGATCATTCAATATCCTTGACTTTTCAATAAGGGGCGCGTTAGCTAGGCCGTTTTCTTGCAGGAGTGCTAGCGCGCGCCCTTACGTTTTCTTCGCTTGCTCTGCAGTACGAGCCTCATACAAAGCCGCGCCCCTTTAATATGATGAAGAGGGGCCGCCCTCTTTTCTTTTCCGCACCAATCCTTATTTACTACTACATCTTTTTTGGGGTGTATAGCTCAGTTGGTAGAGCATTGGGCTTTTAACCTAATGGTCGCAGGTTCAAGTCCTGCTATACCCAAACCTAACTTGCACTATACTATGAGTAAGGATGCGTAGTAGCGCAAAGAGCACTCTTTGGCCTTTAGATTAGAGGCGCTTCGCCGTCTTTGATTGGATGGAAACATCTATCTAAAGTGTGCAGTGAAGGAGAAGAGTAAATAGTAGGGGAAAGAAGAAAATGGCACATTGACATTCATCTTCCTCTCGAAGGGCTTTGAGAAGAGGGGCAACAGTGAAGATACCGAGACCGTGTCTATGGGGTCTTAGTAAGAATCTGTTGCAAGCAAATGCATGTAAGGGAGGAATGCCCGCATTAAGATTTAAAACTTGTCGTCTACTTGAAGGAAATGTTTGGAACAGGAAACTTACAATAATACAACGCCGCATTCTTCGAAGATTGAGGAACAAGACGAGATCTATTAAGAGAATGATTTATTCTCGAAAAAATCTGAATAGTTACATCCAATTACAAACTACACGAAAGTTGCCCCTTTTTCATGGAGATTTACCCATCACAGAGATGCATAGAGGAACAGAACGAACTTCATATATCCCTTTTCCACTCAATCCAGAAACAAGATCGGACGTTATTCCGGTTCGTCTCCATTTTAGTGAAACTCTTCCTCAAGCAAGGCAGCCGATAAGTCATCGAAGGCTTTTTGTTAATAATGTAATAGTCAGCATTACTTCTTTTCAAGTTTCCCAAGGTGATTTCATATCTTTTAAAGAAAATGATACTCTAATCTATTCAGAAATAAGGAGATCCTTCTATATCGAAATTTCAGTTTCTAAAATCATAGGAAAATTCCTGGATAGCCCGGTAAGAATGTGGAGAAGAACCAAAACGGAATGGTTCCGCTTACTTAAAACTAAGAGGGGATGCCGCCTACTACTGAAAGACCCGTTTTTGCAACAGTTGCGTTCTTCTATGCAAGACGAAGACTTAGAAAGAACAAAGAAGTTTGGATCCGAAAAAGTATGCTTAGGCAGTTCTTTCGCTGAGCACAAGAGAATAAAGAGGCATTTTTATCATTTCAAATCGATATTCTTATCGAAGAGAAGGAACGAAAAAACCCTAAATCTTACTACTAGAAAAAGAAGTCCTATAGTTTACAACTCTTCTTTCTATAGTAATTTGACCTCTTGCTCCACCCATCAGTCTTCTATGAAGAGAAAAATAAAAAGCTCTTCCCTATCTACTCATTATTCGGAGGTGAATCATAGAACACTAAAAGCTGTGCTATCTTATGGACCTAACATAGGTCACATCCCTCACGTGCGCCAAGAGCACATTCGATAGCATCCTCTTAAGGTTTAAAGATCCAAACCTTCTTCTTCTTAGCGGAAACGCACGTGGCCAAAACATCTAAAGATCGGCATAGTCGCTCATAGGGGCCTATCTATCCGGATAGAGGATAGTCTATATCTTGATTCACTATTTCCATTTTTCTTTTTATATTTCTTTTTTTTTCTCTGTCTCGTACGAAGCAATGGGAGGCAAGCTATGACGGCAGGATGTGACCTTGCCTTTCGCCCTGCTACCGCCGTTCTAAGTTCTTCTGACTAAACGAAGTTAAGACTAAAGTTTCGGAACTTAAGTTTGCAACTTTTTTCAGCAAAGCTTAGTAAAAATCCCTCCTTCGGCTACCTTGGATCAAGGGTAGAGATAGGAAGTAAGTCAAAGGTAGATCAACAAAAGTCTTAGTATGGGAAGAGTCAGAGCGAGGGGAGAGACTTTCTAAACGAAGGTTAGTCTAAGTAAGGAAATGGGCACTCTGCTCACATCGAAGTAACTGCTGTCTCCCTTATGGTCGACGTTCTCTCCTCCCATCCTCTCCTCTCCCTACCGGTCGCCGAATATAACTCTTCTTTGCCGTTCTGGTTGGCTTAGGGCGGTCGAACTCTCCCCTCCTCTCCTTAACAGTCGAGTGATTTCTCATTCTCTCTCCCTCTTTCTATAGATAAGCGGGTTCTTCGATCATTCTAATGAAATAGGTTCGTTAAAGCCAATTGCTCGAATTCTGTTTTAGATTCCTATTCCACTCCAACCGGTGCAGAACTCTTAACCTTTCTAGGACCCTCTCTACGGCAAGGTGCTGCTCTACTCTTTCCACTTGCTCCCTCGTGTATAGCGGTTGAGTTCTTCGCCTCACGGTTTGGCTACCCATCGTCATTCCCTCTCTGTCTAAAGTGAGAGGGGTTCTCTGCGCGCAGTGTAAGATTCCCCTGGATGGGTCTCGTAGGCAGCAGCATTCGTGCTTGCCTTTGCCGTGATTGTCCGTTGTTCCCTTGGTGCGCTGTCATTGACGGTGTAAATCTGTTCGTTCGAGAAAACATGTTGATCTCTTTCCATATCCTATACCCGGTTGTTGCCCTATCAAGATGTGTCCCTTCCTTTGACCCCTTTTCCGATTTCTTAGTGCTGTCCCCCTTGCGTTCCCTCCCTTTGTGAAGAATTCCATTTCCCTTTTTCTCCACTCTTATTTCTTCCTTTCTTATTCTCCTGTTGGAAGTACCTAATCTGCTTTTTGAAATCTTTCCTTTCTTATAATTATAAGGTCCTTCCCCTGTATAGAAGTCTGTGCGATTTTTCCCCTTATCTTCTGGCCGACGCTCCCCTTACCGGTATCAGTGCAAGGGCAATTAGTACGGGTTGCCATAGTAGTCTGGATGGATTGGAACGAAGGGATGAAGGAGGGCCGGCCTGCCCAACAAGTAGACCGGAATAACTAGCTTCTAGTCCAACTAGCTAGAGCTCCAGCCCAAGCCTCCAAATCGAAGCTTCGGAGAGCCTTCTCCCATGCGATGAGATGAATTCTGTCTCTCCCTCCAACACCAGACCGTGGACATTTCGTCCGAATTCCTTCAATCCTACCAGCCATTCCTTTCGGGACCCCGGACAAGGAGGGAATAAAGGCAAGCTTTGAAGAGTGGATTTCATTAAAAACAAGGCCTTACCAGCTTGACCTAAGAGGGCGGGCACCTTTCCAACCCGAAAGCTTCTTGCTGAATTTCTCTGTAACTGAATTCTAAAGTTCATCTCTTCATCTTCCCAGCATACCAAAATGAACCGAAATGGAATTGGCTATTGAACAGCCAAACATATTCCGGCCGGCCCTCGTAGTGTGGATGGAGGATGAAGGAAGAACACCTTACTTCTTTCAAAAGACGGAAACAGAGTAATTTTTTCCCACTAGCCTAACTAATGATTTTACCTCACTTTGTTGTATTGTATAGACAAGCCTGACTTTATAGATAGGAATTCAGAAAAGAGTTCTAACTTACCTTCCTGACTGTGCTTCCTGCTTTTGGACCTATTTTCTATTCTAGTGGTAAGACTGTAGTCTACTGCAACAGGAGAAAGGAAAGCAGGCCATCATGATAAGACCCTCTTTACGCTCTCTCTTTCTGCTCGCTCCTGTCAACGAATGAATTTACTACTTGTGTCACTGACATTCCATTAGCATGGTGGACTATAGACCGGCTTTCACGTTCACTCTATAGGAAGGGGACTTAGATTAATCGATTCAATGGGCGAACTGCTTTCCTTTAAAGGTAGCAAGTGATTGAAATGACAAGCTTGTAACTGATATGAAATCGGAAGACAGTAAGTTGGACGAGGAGCTCATGTACCACAGAGTGGGCAAATGCTCCCCTCTTTCAAGAGACTGTTTATGTTCTTGTTTCTTTAGTCTCTTTACCTGCGAGCATGAATTCCTGAACCCAATACTAGGAAAGAGCTTCATACCCTATAGAACTGACAGATCGGCTAGCGAAGATGGCTCAGTCTCAGTAGATCCCTCACTCCTCACCGGCTTACGGAAAGAGAGCCCTAAGGGAGAGAGTTCCGGTACTTCAGGCATATCTATCAATGGGCAAAGACAGGAGAGCCTTCTATCTCTTCCAGTCTTATAAAGGAAAGAAAGCAGGATGAACAGGCTTGAGTGTCGATAGGTGACTTTAAGGTAGGCGCCTATCTCTTATTATACTATAGCAACGGGAGAAGTCGGGATTGGTGCCCGGAAATCTATAAAAAATTAGCATTTTGCCCAGATAGAACTTTTTCAATTCATGATCTGCTCTACGAAGGGAAAAGTGAAAGTCTCATTTGACAGCTATATAAGATAGACACTTTCTAATTTCCATGTCTGTCTATAAGGGAAATAGGTCAAGTGTCATTTTGCAGCTATATGAGCATGAACATCTACTTTAGAATTTGAATAGTCCTCTTAGCCGGTCGATTGGCTTGAATCTCTCTTTCTTTTGAATCGTAACCTACTATTAGTGTATGCCTAAAACTGAACTAATTACTTTTCTCTAACCAACTTATGACCAAACAAAAAATGACTTAACTAATGGCCAGATTTCCCTCTCCTCATTAAAAACTACTTCTATCTAGCTCCTCTCTTCACCATCTTTTGGTCAAAAAGAGTAAGAGTATTAAATCCCAAAAGTCCTAGGAGTTAAGCATGTTGGTGATGAACTAGTTCTCGTTCACCCCGGGTGGAATGAGTCAAGCTAGTTCCGAAATCGCCAGAGCCCTCTTGTTCTAATCTTTTTCTTAGCAACTGGCTTTCAGAAGTCTTGCTGCGAGGAAGATTAGAAACGCCTTACTATATTGAATTGAGAATAGTGGCATTTTTTCTGCAGATATGGAGTTTGTTGAGAGGACTTGCATCCTTCGTTCGTAGTGGTCATTTATAGCTGTTTTTCCAACTGAACCTAATTTACTATTTTGCGACAAGAGGGGGCTCTTACTTCTTTCATCTCTAGGTTGAGTACTAGCAAGTCAGGGAGAAGAGAAAAGCCTGGGAAGGAATCGGGTTTTCAGCATCTGTAGTGGAAGAGTGTACTGGTGGTGGTTTAGTTAGAGACAACAACGGGAAGGGGGCTCTCTCTTCTTTCAGCTGATTCTCCTTTTACTAGGCTTGGATAGATGGGGGTGTCGGTGTAAAGATCGCATGGAACAGTAAATGGCAATGGAATCAAACCTCCTCCTATAGGTAAGTTCAGTCTGTAACTGAGGCTTTCTAGGCGTAGGGCTAATAGCACAATGGCGGTGCGGCTAGGCTTTGTGGGTTCGAATGCCGGTTTGAGATAACCAGCCAGGCAAGGGAAAGAAGGAAGTCTTCCTGCGGAGGGGGAAGAAGCGGCCCAGTTTAATAGATTCAATGGTCGACTTGCTTGAATCGAAGAGGAAGAGCCCACTTTCATATTGAATTCAGGCTTTCATTAGCTCCTTCAGGATGGGATTGACGTATGGAACCACTGACAGTGAACCGTTCGTCTACCTCAGGTCTTACACTGAATGACCTCTCTCATCTAATCGATCGGTGAAGGATGTCTTTGAAGATCATCTGGTCTGGCTCGTTACCATTAGTTCCTCTCTCTATAGTCGAGCTAGTAAAACGAGATATCCTATTGAAGTGAACGTTCACAAAGATCGGGAAGTAGTAGCCGTAAATCTATCCACTCGTGTAGTTTTAGGCCGCAGATGTCTACTTTTCTTTAATATGGAATTCAAATCAGATCCTAGAGTTTAACCACTGGGGGAGAGTGGGTGAGCTTGCTTTCGAAAGTTTACAGTTTCCCGGCTAAAAATCACCTGCTTGTTTACAGACTGAACTGATCTATAAAAAAAAAGACAGAAGCGAGGAAAGGCCCCTTCGCTGCTCTCTCTGTTTTTTCCCGGGATTTGAACCCACGTCCGACTACCTGTTGAACTATACAAGAGGCCGCTCTACCGCTGAGCTACCGAGGTGGGGCTTAAGACGGGAAATCTAAATCGGCACACACGTTTTTTCATTCATTAGCTGTAACCAGCTGAGCTACCTGGACCTCTTTCCTAAAATATGCTTTTTGCTTACGCTTCTTCGTCAAGCTTTCGAGCAGAATATCCATACCTTTCTTTTAGTAGTGAATGAGATGCTTGACAATAACGCTAAATCCAGACATTTAAGGTGTAACACAATGCCTTAAGTGTGGGAGGGCAGCCTATCCGTATCCCTTCGCATGGTCGTTCTATCACGAAGTTGGCAGCGGGAGTGGGACGAGAGCTCGGCTGCGAGTATCTCCCTTTCAGTGACCTGGGACAGGAGACGATTTTATGAGTTTGCCTTGTTGGCATGCTCAGTGGTCATAGCGCCTTTGATTGAAATTCCATTTGCACCCGTCTCCTTCGGGGATCCATTAAAGGGATTGGAGTGGAATTTCCATTCCACCTATCCGCACCCTATCTCGCTGAAATTTAGATATGTGAGCCCGGAAACACATTTTAAAATACGCCTGTCAGCGCAGCTCTTTTTGGAACGGTACGAGCAGACCACTTAAGCAGATACCTAGACTTCCATTTTGAACCACCAAGCAAGGTAGTTGTGTAGGCGGAATATAGTATCCTTCATCGGAATCAGAACAAACTGAAGGAACGAGACAGCACCAGATCAGCTTTAAAGAGCAAGCAAGAACCACTGAAAGAGGCCGCTATAAGAGCTCATGCACCTGGAGCGAGCCACCTGGCGATTGAGGGGCAATCATATGCTTCTGTTAAAAAATTATCCTCTCATCGATGTTATACCGAACTGAACTAATAAAAGTTTCTCATTTAGAAAGAATGGCGAAAGAGGCCTCCTTGCATTGCCCAACTAGAGCGAAAAGCCTTATTGCGTTGCGGCCCTAAGTAGCTATGGGGTGTTGATGTACTTGGAACCTAGACCGGTTACCTGAGTATGGCGGTTCGGTAGCCGTTCAATGATAGCATGAGATCCTCGCTTCGGTAAGTTACAAGGATGAATGCAAATAGCAAGGCGCTGTGCTGTGTGAAGTGAGACTGGCTGCCCTAAGTTAAGTGCTTCCTTATTAATATTAATTAATGATCTTGCTCAGTAGGAGGGCTTTCCCCCTTCTGTGCAGCCTGATTCTCTCTCTGGAAATGAGGGTGCCCTCGATTGACATTTATCATCGAATAAGGAATCCTTCCATGGATGAGAAGGTTGAGTTACAGTACAGACTCCGTTGGCTTTCGCAAGGAAGCATCTCGAAAGTTCCGCAATCTATGGTTGATGCCTCACTCGAACTCTATCCCATACCCTAATGCTGAAGCTACTCTGCCTCTCGGAACCCAAAAAGAAAGCCGGGCGCTTGGGAAGCTATGCAAAACCTGAAAAAAGGAATCTGCTTTCCATCTTTGAGCTCAGAGGTTATGATCGTCTCCTCATTAGGCTATTTTGAAAAAAGTATAGCTGACTCATCAGCTGAGTGGTTCGCCTCTTGTCCACCTGAGTTGTTTACTTCATTTTCCGACCTGGAAAACCAATGACTCTTCAGGTTAGGTTCTCTTTCAACATAGACATCCCGATGACCATGGATCAACTTCGTTCCACGAAACAGAAATAAAATGAAATCTTCCTCTTAGGGCGTTCGATTCCGCGAAATGGCGACCCGTTTTGCCGGAGTATTCCGCTGTGGCTAGCATTGTTAGGAATGCTTCTGACCATCTTAGGCCATTCTTGATGATGGACCCTCCGGCAACTTTAGAAGCCTTGGTTCGTAAGGGCTCTTATCTTGAACTAACGCTTTGATCTCGGCTTCTAGATCCATATCCTTTCGCATCAAGAGTACCCGCGCGTCTCAAACCCACCTTTATCCCAACAACCCCATGATGAACAGAGAGGAACCCGATGAGGGAAGTGGGACAATGTTCAGACCTTGGCTGTCACAACAAGCAACCAATCAGTTCCAGTCCCAAGGGCGGGTAAAACGAGGCCTCGACGGATGGGAACTCCTACTCTGACTATAGTTTTGCGATCTCTAAGCGGGATTTTAAGTCATCTATCCTTTATCTTTCCCTAGCGAGTGAAGAAAGAGTGGATGTTTTGAACGAGTGTTGAGCGAGTGAAGTGCCCCATAAGCTATAAGGGCGAGCTATATGTATCAATTCCGTGAGCAGCGATTGAACTGAACGTAAAAAGTGCATCCAGCAGGAATCGAACCTACGAATTTGCCCGGTTGGGCGCTTTAACCATTCAGCCATGGATGCAAAGAGACTCAGCGAGTGAACTAGGTTTTGGTATTCCTTCTTGAGCTTCTATTTCTTCCGTTAAAGGAGATTCGAGAAAAGATGGAATAAGAAGACGTGTTTCCAGAACGAACAAGATACGGGTTGAGAAGGGGGAGTTAGCAAAGTTAGACAAGATTGGAATGGGCATAGGAACATGTATTGATGTACCATATCGGCTAATGCTCCCAGGTTGATGCGATGTATTCCACCAGTTGACTGAAGACTTGATTATTGGTATATCGATCGGTCCAGCACGGATTGAAATAGGAGCCGGTTCGATAGGAAGCTTTTGAAAACGCAGTGCACCCATGTAAATAAGGAACGAGATTAATACAGAGGTTAAACGAGCATCCCACACCCAAAAGGTGCCCCACATAGGTCTTCCCCGAAACCCCCCAGTAACTAAGGTAAACAACGTAGAAAAAGCACCCATTTCTGTACCGGTTCCGAAAGAGCGAAGAAAGAGGGGATGTTTTGTTAATAGGAACAAGAACGTGTTTATAGCCGTAGCGATATAAACAAGAATACTCATCCGAGCCGCAGGAACGTGTACATAAGGAATACGAGAATTTCCACCTTGTTGAAGGTCTAGTGGTGCTACCCGAAGACTTAAATGAATAGCCATCGCTGTTAAGAACAACCGAGATCCAATGAAAATTTTCGCGTAGCTTCTGGTCTTTGACATCAAAAAAGAAGGTTGTAATAATGCAAGGGACATCTTAGAATTTTATCCTAGCTAGTGGAACAATAAAGACGAAGTGTCTAATTAGACTTATGGTCCTTTGTTTCCAAATAGAAAGACACCAAATTCTCCGGGAAGCCCTATCTTTCGAAGGACTTATCGATTTGCTCCCCCTGACGAGCCCCCCCTACCCGCCGGACCACCCCTTCTCTCTCTCGCGACCGACCCCTTGTTAGTTCGTAGAGCCGACGCTGGGCGGCCAACCTCATGGATCACGCGTCTGGTCCCTCTCCCGTCGGGCGAGAGCTTTCAATAAAGCATCTCTCGCTTGGAAAGCAGGAACCGGTCTGCTTTGGAGATCCCGCAGAAGTTCCCGGATCTTCAAAAGCTTCGCGGGGGACGCGACATCCAATTGTAGCTTAATCTTAGTATTTTGGAGTACACTTGAGGTCACTCCCCTATTTCCAAAGGAAGAAAGAAAAGAGGAAAGCTCCCTTTCTATTTCCTCTGCTGTTGGTCCCGGCGGACGCAGAGTTAAGTCCAAATCGAGTTGGGCATTTGAGGAACCCTCCTCTCCTGCACATTCTGCGTGTTCGACCAACCACTCAGAGCAAAGGTCAAGAAGACAACACAGAGTGGAAATGGTCCAAGTGATCCCAGGTACCCATGAATTCCTACACTTATTATAGTGGAAATGCCATAAAGCGCGAACCAAGATCCGTGAGACGAAAACCAAAACCAAGACAAGTAATAACAGGAGATCATCGTGGATGTTTAAGTCTAAATCGAACACTAAATAATAAAAGAATTGAAAACACCACTTGAGAAGCTTTACTTCTAGCAAAGTTGCTAAAATAGTAAAAATAAGAAGGACTTAAAATGAAACCAAAAAGGAAGCCATGATTTTATTATATATCTTTGTCATTCGCTCCTTGCTCGCGGAGCGGCATACCGAAAAAAAGATAGGATTTGAATCGATGACTTAAGCCCTTGCGCTATTCCCCCCTGATCGCATCGTAGATAGCAGTCAGAGTCAGTACGCTTTCTATTCTCTTTCGAAAGTGAGATCACCATCGGCTTGTTTTGTTGAAATCGAGAAAGGTCACTCCTAAAAGCAACCTTTCTCTTATATACGATAAGACGAAAAGCATTTAGTTCGATCGAGTTCTATCTATATCTATCTTCAAATCACATAAAATGGAAAGAAGAGCGCTTTTTCCAGCTAATCGAGTGCCTTTACTAGAGAGTGATTACTAAACTTAGTCTATGAAAATACAAGCGAAAGCTTGAAGAAAAGATAAAATGCGAACTTTCGCGCCTTCGAAAAGGCTTTAATTAAAGTGGATTTCGGGAATGGGTGCGTCCTCTCAGCTTTAACTTGTCGCTATCTCAATCACTGAATTCAATTTCCATTTTTTTGATTGTACGGGTGCTGAGGGGCTTCTATATAAAGCGAAAGCCCTCCGGACAGAGGGAATGGAACCCGCGCATCTCTGTTGACTTCATAACTACCTTGTTACCTTTAAAGCTTTCCTGAATTCTGTCTGTCACGTATGGAATTGTAGTCTTTGGATGAACTACGGCTTCGTGCTGCGGCAAAGATTTCTCTGTATCAGGTACGCATCGCAAGAGCATATGAAACAAAAAAAAAGTAAAACGTCTTCTTTTTCCGCCCTCAGTCTGACTAACCTTTCTCTGTTCTGCATGAGAAAAGGTTATCAAAAGGTACTTTCGAAGGATATCGGGACTCAATTCAATTTAGTACCACCCTTCCCGCCAGTCCGCCCTTCCCCGAGTCTTTCTCTTTCTTTTGGAGTGAAAACAGTAATGGAAATGAGTCATTTCACGGATAATGCTTACCGAGGAAAAATATACTTTAGCATTACAACTACCAGAAAAGAAGAGTTCAGCCTTACCCAGTTCTTTCTATTTATCCCTTATTCGGATAGAATCGGAGCTATTTAACAGAGGAACGTAAGCCAACTCCCAACTCTCATTAGCGAAGCGTTAGTAGCAATCTTTCTATCAATTACTTTCCTTGCCATCTTGATTGCCGCTCCGCACCTTACCTTTCTTTCCGGAAAAGAATTGAACCCTCACTCATCCCATCTCCCCTTCCTCCAACTGCGCTTAGACCGACAGTGGCAAGAGCTTCTTCTTTGTTCACAGCTTGAGCGGATTCGATTCCGAACCTTTTTTTTGAGTAACTATAGTGATTCCTTCCCTTTCTCTTCCTTCTTTCCCAGAGCTACTGGCTCATTTCACTCTCTTTAAATAAGACCGGGAGTCACTCGCTTCCTAAAGCACGGGAAAGAGAGAAGATCTCTTATTTATGCCCACTCTTCAAAATTGAATTTCCCTTCTTCCAAGAGCTAAATCGATGGCACTTGGGATCCTTCCCTAAACTAAAGAATTTACTTACCTTGCGCCGGTATCATTTAGCTTGAGCCGGGAACTCCTGTTTACCTTGAGACAGGTATTCTTTATTATAGATATCACCGTTCAAGCGGAAGACTAATCAGACTTTCTCTCGTCCAAAGCATGAGTGAACGGTCGATTCTCTAAGAGAGGATTTGTTCACAGCCGAGTCTGTCCAAGAGCTTGGGTAAGCATTCAAAGCAAAAGCAGTCTCCTTTCACGACCACTTTTCAGTATCAATGAGTGCTGCGGGAACAACAACCTTTTCTTCTTCTGAGTACCACTCTTGGGAAGAACATCCTTCCGCTAGCCTTAAAGCACCTAGCTCCTTAACCTTCCTCGTACTAGTGGATGAAAGACCTCGTCTGGGCAACCTATTTGCATCCTGTGCTGGTAACACCAGTTCGCATCTGGCTATTCCACTTCATATAGCAATTAATGGCATTCTCCAGTCCAATCCGATTCTGCATGAATCGCATTCTCCAGTCCGATTCTGCATGAATTGCTTTCTTTTCTCCAGTCCAATCCGATTCTGAAAAGACTGAGCACAGCCTTTTGGTTGCCTCTCCATCGGGGAAATCCAGCCTTTATAGTTCAGCTAGCCTATTAGGCGCTGTGTAAGAGCTCTATGCTATATATGGAATAGCGGTAAGTGCTGCTTGATTGACTGCTTTAAAGTTTGAAACAAGTCTTGGATTCGGAAGAGAAGTAGGCGTAGAGGATATTGAGAAAGATGGTTAACTGCTTGCTAACTGCTTTAGGTTTAGGAGTGCCGGCTCCAGGCTAGAGAAAAGATAGGCTATTACTGAAGCGGCATTTTTGCCTAGAGGCATTTCTGATCATTGCCCTTGTATTGTTAGATCTAGCATTTAGTTTAGAAAGGTCAATATACCCTTTAAGTTCTTTCATTTCTGGGCGAAGGTTGAGGAATTTTTCAGGTATACCCACATCAAGATGTTCCTGAACAGTCTCGGGGAAGGCCACCAGCACCCCGACGAATGTCCCGTGGCAGCACCATGCAAGTCTTTGTTCCTCTTAGAAGCACCATCCCTATTTTTTTTTTATTTGAACGGAAGGAAATTCCCAAGCAAGAAACTTGGTTACCTGCATACTTGGCTCCGTTTTCTTCGAATAGAAAGCAGAGACAGCAATTTAAACATCGTTAGCAATCCTCCGGTTAGGATCATGAGGGAGAATAAAGTCTCCATCAAAAACAGCTCGACACCTCCAAACCCAAATATTCCATGCTATCGCACATAAGGTCGTACGCCACTGGCAATCAAAACCAAACTTAAGATCTTTACAAGAAGCATTGCTGCATAACCAATCCGTGAATGCCAAGGAGTAGAAGGCACTTTGATGCTCAGTGGGAATAAAGATGTTCCAGATCAATTTAGCAAAGTGACACTCACGCAAAACATGTAAACAATCCTAAAAGGTGTCCACATCTAGAACAGCTGCTAGTCCCCGAAAATGCCTCTCCCGTCCCGTCCTTCTCTCTTGACATGGAACCCGCGGATGTCAGGCCCCCCCCGCCCGAACCGCGTCACCAAAGCGGCTCCTTTTTGGTAGAAGATAGGTCAAAAACCTATGTCAGTTCGAATCTGACGAGTCGTTCGTTGATTCGTGTGAAGAATAGATCTCGTTACTCAGGATTTCTTGATCTCAGTCGATTTGATGCGTCATAGATAGATAATCGACCCCTTTCTACTCACCACCTCAAGCCAAAGGGTCTTTTTCCTTCGCCTGACTTCCCGAGTAGAGACTTTAAACCAAAGAAGTAGGGATGTTAATCTCATTCCTTTTGCTTGAATGTGAAAGTTGTACGATCTGGTTCTATCTCTAGGAATTTACTACCGGTGGTGGTTGAGAACTAAGAACCTCTCCTATTGGAAGGAATCTGTACCACTCATTTTTCCGGGGTATGGAACAGCCTCGGGCAGGAAGGGGCTCGGTATTGGTAACCTCCCAGACCCTTCACAGACCGTCCATGAGCGTCAAAGAACTCTGGACTTTGAGCCTTAGAAAAACCTATGGCGGGACAGATAGACAGCAGGGAATCTTTCTTTATTTTAGATTTTTTTGTTAAAAAAATGATTTAGATGAAGTGAGTGTGATATACTCTTATGTTCTCTCTACTCGCTTCGGCGACGAGGCAGCAACCAAGGATGAGTAAAGCCGTCAGCTTATAATGCTTCTTCTGCTTCCATTCCTTGGTTCTCTGGGGTTAATTGCCTAGCCTGTCCCGGCCCTTAGAACACGGCAGTTTCGTTTACTTTTCACGGACCTTCTTCAAACTGGCCTTTGGGCTTGGGCAAGCGGGGCCTATTGGGTAGAACATAAAAGATTCGCGGAATCTACAACTATACATATTTGTTGGTGAAATCAAGTGTTGATACATTTGATACCTCGTGCAAGTTCTAGTTTATAACCTGAAAGAGGAGCTATTTGATCTTGTTCACCGAAGCTAATGATTTGAGATCTTCTACCTTAACCGCTTAATAGCAGTCTAGTCTCTTCTGGGTATGAATCTGAGCCTTAGCATTAGTGCCTTGGATCCTAGGACTGATTACAGGGAATGGATGATGGAAGATAGAGATGACAGCTCTTCCTATGAAAGATTGTCAATACCGGGAACATTCATCTAACGATTCAACTATATTGAAGGTTTTATAATCTTAGTCTGAACTAGCAATGCTATGGTACTTGGAACTCTTTTATATAAAAATAGAATAGAAAAAGACTAGAAGTTATTCAATGAATCTACTAAGAGTAAACTAAGAATAAAGAAGCAAACTCGTTTATTTAACATAACAGAGAAATCTCTTCTTTTTAAGACTTTTTCAAGATAAGAAAAGATGCAACAAATCACTTTCTTTCTCCTTAGCCTTAGTACATATTAGTGCTAAGGGTTGAAAAACTTGAACTTGGTTGGTGTTAAGTCACCCGTACAGTATCGAAAAGCACATGTGAACCCCGAATAAAGGGACGTTTGAGCGGAGCTATAGTGCTTCGATTCCCTCTTTTCGGGTAAGAAGTGAATAGAGAAGGCTTCCCCGAGGACTCTAATTTTATGGCCTCTGAGAGGGAATAGAATCCGACTGCCCCGCACCATGCTAGCATTCGTTCAGAGTCGACAAGAGGAGGTACTCACTTCAATCTACAATCGGCGGTGGGAGCTCTTTTCTTTTGAGTAAAGATATTACGAAGGGGAAACTATTCAATTAAGATAGGAGAAGGCTATTCAGCTGCTCAACAAGACTCTATGAGCGTTGCTTGAGTTGTTGAAGGAATTAAAAAGACCCTTCGTAAAGCACTCAAATGACAATTCCTGCCTACCCTATTACATAACCTCTCACATTTGTTCGAGTGTAATTCTTCCTTTATTACTCAATTACTCATATAACTTAACTGGCTAGCTTGCCTAAGTAAAGGACTGCTGCTTTCAAACTAACTAGCCAGAAGAGGAGAGCGCTAACTTGTCTTCCCCAGCTTGCCTTTTTAAACTTTCATTTCAATGGAAGACTCCCTAACTATCTAAACTGATAAAACTGCTACTAGCTCACAAGAAGAAGAGAAGAAGGGCCCTAGTCTTCAAATCGGGATTTCATAAACCAAGAGCCAGAACAGGTTTCACCCCCATCCCACTACCCAAGCTTTTGGTGCTGCTAGAAAGCGTTCAACCGGCCAGATCTACTGAATAAACAGAGTCGACTAGATCGAGATCATAATCTGAATAATCGAGATCTTCATCCCTATCACGATCACCAAATGAAACATCCTTACTTTCCATGGTAATACCCAACAAGCATTAGCTCCCCCTGACTCGTATGCCCCATATTGGAAGGCTTCGCTCCACTAACTGGAATTGGCAAAAGATCCCTTCCCAGATTACTCCATTCAACAGCTGGAAATAAGGCAAGGCAGATCATTAATGCGATTTTTTCTTAAAGAGGAACCCTACCAAGGCAGAGAGCATCGGAGCACCGGAAAGAAGCGCTGCTCCAGGGAAACACGGGTGACGGAGCTGCAAACCAAACGGAAAGGGCGAAGGAGACGGCGAGGAAGAAGGATCGCTGGTTAGTCGAGTGAAGGACCCGCCCGGGGTTTCCTCGGCTCGCACCGTCGTAATGTAACTGTGCACAGTTATTTCTATCTGGGTTCTGTCATTCTGGGTTGTCGACTCACTCTATGCTGCAGGTTGAATTGTTCCAGAACCGCTTCCACGGAATTTTAGGGATTTTGGTCTGCTGTATCAATGCACCAGTACGGACTCCCTCTATGGATTGGTTTGTCTTAAAATATCGCATAGTTCCGAGACCACCAGATTTGAGCTGTGATCATTTTTTGTTTTTCTTTCAGTAACCAATTGAGTTTTGGTGTCCTACCCGTTTGAACCCAATCTCTTTCAATCCATGCTATTAGATCCGAAATTCCATGGACGAAATTGGACATTAAAAAACACAAATGCGTGTGTCTTTCCTCTGCCCGCTTGCATGCACATTGGGCACCTGAAAAGTCCATTCCCATACGTGTCAATCTGTCGCCGGTGAGCACTTTCCGGTTTCTCCACTGCCAGTCAAAAGTCAAAATAGACGTAGGCCTCTTCCATCTATCTCTGTCGATTTAGAGTGGGATTGCTCTGAAGAAAGATAGGGTCTCCCCTTTTTCTTATTCAATTGATAGTTAGTTTTCCGGTAATGCCCCATCTAAGAGCCTATTCGTCGTAAGCCCTTATAGAGTCATAACCTAATCTAATCCATAATCAGGCTTAAGACATGCAACCAACCTCTTCTTAGATTCAGAAAGGGGCAGCCAAAGCAGGGACTTATAAACTAGCATCAGATTCTGGACATATTCCTGCTACTATTAGATCCTTTACTCGTAAATAAACTATGGCAGTTCCTTTAGCAGCTCCCTCCGGGCCCGCAAAGATAAGAGAAGAGCAGATTCTTCCCATCTATGAATCCAAACCTCCCGAGCAGCTTGCATTAGTTGTCCTTCAAACAGTTCCTTCTCGGGCAGTAACAGCGGATTCGATAGCACATTGTGCAATTCCTCATCTGCATAGGGCATTCTCGCTAACAAAGGAGAGCGCTTCTAAGACCGTTGGGAGAAACTATTTCCTTTCCTAATCTAAATAGTTTTTATAAAAAGGGTTTTTGGCCTCAATTCCGAGCTTACTCCTATCAAAGAGACTGGCATTTTACTTCTTCCTCCCTTGTTTTGATCCCTTACTACTTGATACTAGGAGAATCAAGACAAGTTGCTTGATTGCTTGGTCCGAAAATACAGGGTCTTCAAGGAAAAGGTTAGGTGTTAGGGCTTTCTCACAGTCTAGGGACTGCCTTGCTTTTCATAGCCCTAGCTACGCTACCGTAACCAGTCGTTAGGCTTCCCATCAGATAGTTCAGTCTGGCGGCGGAGATAGACACTTTGGATTCGGCGAGCTACTCCGCTTTCACATTCAGATTATAGAAAGATGGTTACTACATTGATAGAGGCATACAAGTATTCAGTTATCCCAATAGTAATAGCCCACGGAGCGGTAATTCAGTGATCCTTAACCAATTGCGATTCCGCGCATCTGATCTTTCCTGGTATTCAAATGGTTTATTGGCGGGCAGAGACTACACAGGGGTAGAGGCCCATGCCAGTAGCACCAGTGCTCGCCCTTGTCTTCATTCACTTTTGAGCTCATCATAGGGTAAATCTCCTTATCGTTGGCAATCCCCATATAAATCGTCGGTATAAAGAGATATTCCACCAACGAACGGGCACATCATTAGAGTAGACCAAAGGAAAGAGGATTGGGATGGATTGTTTAATGCCTCGACCGGATGAGGCTATGGAATGAATAGGGTTTTTCCGTTTAGTCACTCTTAGCCGGTTCCTTAAGTTTCCACCATTGAACGTGTGAATCCTCTAAGATCAAGTATCTATCTCTGGGAGGTCTACCGCATCGCCATATGGTTGGCCTAGACTGGGCTAGACTAATATTAAAGGGAATATAGCCCGTCCTCCGGAACGAAGTCTTCGCGGAAAAAAAGAAGGATAGAATCCCTTCGCGCAATGAATCGTCTCGCGCAACCAAATATCCTCCCTATAGTAGTAGGAAAATAAGACTCGTCATCTCTATGAATAAGAGTCGGAAGTATTGGCAGTCGCCTCCTTGTGCCCGTTGTCTTGCAGACCCTCACGCATTCCCGCCACAAATATCGTAACCGCCCTGAACCTTTACCCTGCTCTTCTCCCTTCTTTCTATAGCATTGTTGAACCCCATGGAACCCTGGCCCCTTTTTCACAGAGCAATTTCATCGGGCTAATCATTTACGCAGCTTTTTCTTCGTGGAGTCCTTCGAGCAGCCCGACGCATTGTTGAACCCCAGAGAACCCAACCCTTCTACTACGCAGCAGCAACACAACCGCGCCATCAAAGACGCAGTTGAATAGAAGCTGGGGCTGGAGCAGGCTCAATCTGCGATTCTACTTTCCGAGAGAACAGGCGGTTAGTCACCTATATGCGTTGGAAGTCTTCGTCCGCCGAGCTCTGAAACCTGCCTTCCTTGCCTTACCGACTTAAAAAAAGATCTGCCTGCCTCAATACCTGCTGACTTACTGGCCGCGTTACTGAGTTCCTAGGAAGGAGCAATAAAGGGGCTGCCATTAGTTAGCAGCAAGGGATTGGCTTAAAGAATTTGTTGACTTTTTTTAGCCCAGGGCCCTGTAAGCCCTTCTGTCCCGCTTTGAGCCCTCTACCTATCAATCCCTGCTTGAAAATATGCTTCAAACGCCTCTTTTCTTTTTTTTTTTAATACAGAAGTAGTAGTCTTCCCGGGTCTCACTGTTCGGATAACTTTCCTTTGAATCCTACTGCATAGGCAAGATCTCACTCTTCGTGCTGGGGGCGGTTTCACGCTGTTCATTACTTCCGCGATGTTGACTATTCTTTATTTAAGGAAGTCAGAATGGCTTACTATACCAGACCAGATTATTTATTTAAGCCTTCCCTCTTTTCGTCGTCTCCACCCTAGCCGGATTCCGCCTACGCATCGGTGCCTGGGTCCACGGGCCGAAAGCCCCTTCCCACGTCTCTTTCTGTGAGCTGCAGCACTCCAACTTATGGTTCTCTGGTTGCTGCGCTTTCCGGCTTTCTCAGATCTGGCCTCACTCGACTCCGTGCCCCCAGAGGTCGTTATTTCCCCCATTGCCTGCGTTTCCTGGTTTGGTTTATCTGGACTTTAGATCATCTTGTGACCTCTACTTATGCTGCGCGTAAGGCATAAATAAAGATGGCGAGGATTCTGAAACCTTAGCCATAACCCTTCCCCTGTCAATCCTATTAAGATCCCCGCGTGCTGAAAGTAGGGATTTCCTTTCGGAAACCTTTACTTGTAAGCAGCGCAGGATCAGTGCGTACTCTCTCGCAACTGTACTATCCCCAATGACAACAGCATATCCGAGAATAGCCTAGTTTCAATGGGTCCACGCCGATTCGGGTCGGCCCGCAATGCCGCCCACCACACAATCATATGATGTGTGAGTGAGAAGAGGCTCCAGGAAAGGTAATACCCAACAAGCATGAGCTC